CCGTATTTCTTCCAGAGAATCTCCTAATTGTTCCAGAGCAACTAGAAAGAGATTCTTTAACCAGAAAGAATTCAGTTCAGATGTAGGATACCTATCCAGGAGTTTTCGCAACTCAATCATGTATGATGGAATCATCAAAGATTTGATCTTTTCTAACTCTGTCTGTAACTCACTAGAGGCGCGGAAAACAAAGAGAAGATGTGTACGAACGAGATATCCAGCAACAAGAAGAAAGAAAGGGATTGAATAGAGGAACTCCCAAGCATTTGGTGATCTCAGATGTGTCCATATCAATGGAATGGGTGACTCGTTATTTCGACGAATAATTTCTTCGGACAGAAGAAGATTCTGTAAACACTTACTCGAACTCTCACTTATCAGATTCCATTGTGGAAGAATCGCCCACAATGGAATCTGAGGAATTGGCCATGATATATCTGATCCATGCATAATATCATGAAAAATGGACGCAAATTTTTGACTGCTACTTAGGGAATATTGAAAGGGAATATTCAAAATCAAATCAATATTCTTTTTTAAAAGTTTAAAAGAAAAAGTGCATCCTGTCCAAGTAAGGAACCAGGGCATATAGTAGGTTTGGGTTTGGAACAGATTCCATTTTGAGAGATTTGAAGAAGCACTATCTTGTTGAAAGGGTCTACCTACTTCCCCTTTCTCAACGTTTTTATTTAGCCAAAGACTCCGTTCTTTCCTCTTTCCTGATGGTAAATATTTCTCAAAACACGGAGTGTGCATTAAACCCATGTTTGAATTGAAACGGAGATAGTGATGTAATTTTTTACCTTCTGAATCAGATAGATTCATATCTGAAAGAAAAAGAAGCTGACAATAAGTTCTTTCCAAATTGACTATTTGTTCCTCTGTTAGAGGTGTTCCAGAAATGTCTGGAATCGAGTAAATAGGAACGAATGGATCGGATCGAATTGAAAAATAGAAAGATTTGTACAACTTATACGTTTCGTCACCACTTTGTGGAAAATCGTTAGGGATGAATATGCCAGATACCTGTGACTCAATTGGTGAAATAGTCTCTCTCTCTCCCAAAACTTGTTTTTTTTTACCGATACACAAAAAAAATATTTTGTTACGAATGCACAAGATATTGAGGAATTGTCCATATGTAAAATCATCATTTTTGATACGGGTTTTTTTCACATAAAAATGGAATCCTTTGTTACAATAGAACCAGAAGCGATGGGGATGGTTCAAAAATGGAAGTTTATTTGCTTTATAAAAAGAAGATATCAATGAACTTTTATGAAATGATTTTATGGGATTCAGCCAATTGTCTCGATCGTGGGATATCATTGAGAAATAGGAATCTGTGTTCTCAAAGGATTTCCTGCGATTATTTCTAATATGGAATGAGTCAATCATCCATTTTTGTATCTTATTGAACAAAAATGGTAATATTGTTCCTCCATTGATCAAAAATTTCGATCTTTGGGAAGTATCATGATCATACAATAAGAAGCGTTTCAGTTTATTCAAATAAACGATTTGAACACCTATTGATTCTAACAATTGATTACAGAGTTGATCATTCAGACTTTTCAATTCATAGATGTGGATTTCGGACCTATGAATGGAGATAATCCCGATACTCATAACGAAAAAAGCAAGTGACTTAGACAAAAGGAAAAGTGACTTGGACAAAAAGAGAAGTGACTTGTACAAAAAGAAACGAAGTGACTTGGACAAATCTTGTTTGTCGATAACCTCGGACCAATCAATCGAATATTGATTAATACGTAATCGATCGAACATTACTTGAAAACGGTGTTTCTGTTCAGAAACGAAACGTTCCAAATGTTCCTGGAAATTCTTGCTCCCATTGGACCATTTGTGTCTATATACATTAGGATCCCGATTCGTGGATCTCTCGGTTCGAGAAATAAGAGGATCGAACCGATTCTTTTGAATCTTTTTCAAATTGAATAAATGTTGGTTGATCGTATATTTTATTATAGTTAGATGATTCAGAGTATCATTTCCTATTTGATGCCTTTGAATTCCATATTCGAAATTGCGATCGGATCGATTCATTAAAAAGAATCGATTCGATACATTTCTTATGTACCCACAGGTGCTATATTGGATTTGAATCAGATTTCGGATCAATCTATATTGATTGACTGCCTCCATTATGTTGTTGTTAGCAAATACCACTATTTTTTGTTTTGGATCTTCCCAATCATTCCCGCAGGAGATCCGGACCGATTTTTTTTTTATCTTTCGATAAAAAGATTCATTCTCTTCATAAAAAATAGGAGGTAGAACCAATAAAGATTTCTTTTTCGATTCATCCCTGGAGTTGAATACCTCATTTAATAATTTTTTTTGATCCAATCCGTAGGAATCGATAGACAAGGAAAATCCCTTATGATAGACCAAACCCGGCTCGGTTATTGATAGAGTGAATAGATCTGCCATTTCTTGAAATGTCTCTTCTGATTCAAAATCGTGGTGTAACCCGTATACCCCCTTGTTCCGGTCATGGAATAGATGAAATAAATCAAGAAATGCATTTTCGTTCAAGAATGAAATTTTATTGGAACTGTCCATATCCGGTTCATCCTTCGGAACCCTATCCCATCCCGGATCTACTGAAATAGGATGAACTGAGACGGTATTTTGTAAATACGTAATTATCTTGAATATATCAACTATTTCTTTATTTTCCGATCGCCTGGAAGGGACAAAAGAAACACCTTGTTGTTTATTCAACAATTTCTGATCTCTAGTCGACCTCTCAGTAGGATTCGAAACCAGATGAAGTTCTGACCATCTATCAGAGAAAAAAGAACGAATTGATCTTGTAGTATTCCCAAGAAATTCTTCGATTTCTTCTGGAAGCAGATGATTATTCATCTGCTTCTCACGTTCCGCGAATAGCCGAGCCGTTGAGGAATATCTAGAAAGGCATTTCGGGAATCGATCTGATTTTATCTCTCTTCGTTCCGTTTGAACAAAGGAAGTATCCAAAAGAATTGATCTTTCTTTTAGTTGATGAATCTTTGTTTGATTGATCAATGTGTGATATTCCGAATCCTCATTACTAATGGAATTGAACGGGTCTCTGGATTGATCAGAAGATTCTTTCAATTGGCTAGAATCCGTTACTTGAAAGAAAAAAGATCTTGTGGAATCATATTGAATATTTGACAATACATTCCATACCTTGCTAAAAAACCGATCCTTGTTTACCAACCACACATTGTTTAACCAAATCAAATTATCTCTCGAGCCGTTCCTCAAAAAATCCGATTTGTGCTGATTCTTCCCCCAAATAACAAGGAGATCTTGGCGGAATTGCCACATATGAAATTGAGCACAATTTTGCAAAAAAATACGCCACTTGTTTCTCGAGAGGAGATGGGAAACATGTTCAATATCGTTTGATTGAATAGTCGCCTCAGCTCCTTGTTGTTTGAAGAAACCCTCCGCCTCAATGGGTCTTTTTTCACGAAAAGCAGACATAAGATAACAAATCAAGTGTTTCACTAAGATTTCGAATAGCTGTCCCGAATTCAAGTTGATTCTGTTTCGCTTCTTAATCGGAGAAAGGCGATCAAAGAATTTCCAATCATGGTTCTTGTGGATCGGATCATCCGTATAGGATACAAAAAGAAACTCCAGATATTTTATATCTTTCTCTTTGAATGAGATCTCAATTCCAGCTACGATTTCATTAGATATCTTACGACTAGAATGCCTCTTTTTTCCGATCTGGTTCCTCCACCGCCGCGAACCCCAATTAGATTCAGACACGATATACTTTTTAGTTATTGGGAGAACCAAAGTACTCTCTTTCGGATCCATGAAACAACTCTCATAGATCTTTTTCCCTTTTGGAAGATAGAGGAGCGAAACAATCAACCTATTGAGATTGGAAGACCAAAAAGATTCTTTCAATGTATCATTTTTGGGTCCAATGGAATTCATAGGGATAGGAAGAAGCCCCATCATCAAATAGAGATTTTTTCTTTCGACCCTATTTCGACTGTTAGTACTATATATAAGGAATATAAGGACCACTACTACAAGCAGTACTACACTTTTGATCGTGAAATATCGAGTGCTTATTGAACCTTGTGAATCACGTGAAAGTAGGACGCTCAAAATTCGGGGATCAAAGAGTTTTATAAAGCGCTCTTCGTGGAAAAAAATGGGAGTGAAAGATCCCACCGAATCGAATTTGGTCCACGAATCTACGAAATCATGAGAATTCTTGATCCCTCTCAATTCGGATTTGAATGGAGGGCCTCTCATTGATGACTCCTAAAGATTTCAATTCAATTGAAATTGGGTCATTCATAAGGTAAAATGACCTCAATTATAAAGCATCCATGGCTGAGTGGTTAAAGCACCCAACTCATAATTGGCGAACTCGCGGGTTCAATTCCTGCTGGATGCAGGCCAACGAAAAAAAAAAAAAAAATCAATTCAATAAAGCTAAGTCGAGTGGAATTGGCTCCGTATCAATGGAATCTCATCATCCATACATAACGAATTGGTATGGTATATTCATACCAACCATAACATATGAATAGTAAGAACTAGAGTATTCTTATCGATACCAGAACTGGTGGGGAATAAAGTAGATTTATGGATGGAATCAAATATGCAGTCTTTACAGAAAAAAGTATTCGGTTATTGGGGAACAATCAATATACTTCTAATGTCGAATCAGGATCAACTAGGACAGAAATAAAGCATTGGGTCGAACTCTTCTTTGGCGTCAAAGTAATAGCTATAAATAGTCATCGACTCCGGGGAAAGGGTAGAAGAGTGGGACCTATTATGGGACATAGAATGCATTACAGACGTATGATCATTACGCTTCAACCGGGTTATTCTATTCTACCTCTTTCTTATAGAGAAAAGAACTTCACTTAAGTTAAAAAAAAAAAAAAAATACTAAATAACACGGCGATACATTTATACAAAACTTCTACCCCGAGCATACGCAATGGATCCGTAGACAGTCAAGTGAAACCCAATCCGCGAAATAATTTGATCTATGGACAGCATCGTTGTGGTAAAGGTCGTAATTCCAGAGGAATCATTACCGCAAGGCATAGAGGAGGAGGTCATAAGCGTCTATACCGTAAAATCGATTTTCGACGGAATGAAAAAGACATATCTGCTAGAATCGTAACCATAGAATATGACCCTAATCGAAATGCATACATTTGTCTCATACACTATGGAGATGGTGAGAAAAGATATATTTTACATCCCAGAGGGGCTATAATTGGAGATACCATTGTTTCCGGTACAGAAGTTCCTATATCAATGGGAAATGCCCTACCTTTGAGTGCGGTTTGAGCTAGTGATTTACGTAATTGGAAGTAACCAATTAGGTTTACAACGAAACCTAGAAATTGATCACTGATCCAATTTGAGTACCTCTACGGGATAGACCTCAACAGAAAACTGAAGAGTAACGGCAGCAAGTGATTGAGTTCAGTAGTTCCTCATATAAAATTATTGACTCTAAAGATATGGTAATATGGAGAAGACAAAATTGTTTAAAGCACGGACAGAAGTGGAAGCGTCCCTTGTTTCAAAGAGAAGAGGACGGGTTATTCACATTTCATTTGATGGTCAGAGGCGAATTGAAAGCTAAGCAGTGGTAATTCTAAAAATCCCCCCCGGGAAAAATAGAGATGTCTCCTACGTTACCCGTAATATGTGGAAGTATCGACGTAATTTCATAGAATCATTCTGTCTGAATGCTACATGAAGAACATAAGCCAGATGACGAAACAGAGAGACCTAGGATGTATAAGATCATAACATGAGTGATTTGGCAGATTTGAATTCCTATATATCCACCCGTGTGATACTTCATCATATGATTCATATAAGATCCATCTGTCTACATATCATCATATACATCCAGAAAGCCGTATGCTTTGGAAGAAGCCTGTACGGTTTGGGAAGGGGTTTTATTGATCAAAAAGAAAAATCTACTTCAACCTATATGCCTTTAGGCACAGCCATACATAACATAGAAATCACACTTGGAAAGGGTGGACAATTAGCTAGAGCAGCAGGTGCTGTAGCGAAACTGATTGCGAAAGAGGGTAAATTGGTCACATTAAGATTTCCATCCGGGGAGGTCCGTTTGATATCCAAAAACTGCTCAGCAACAGTCGGACAAGTGGGTAATGTTGGGGTGAATCAGAAAAGTTTGGGTAGAGCCGGATCTAAGTGTTGGCTAGGTAAGCGTCCTGTAGTAAGAGGGGTAGTTATGAACCCTGTAGACCATCCCCATGGGGGTGGTGAAGGGAGGGCCCCGATTGGTAGAAAAAAACCCACAACCCCTTGGGGTTATCCTGCGCTTGGAAGAAGAAGTAGGAAAAGGAAGAAATATAGTAATAGTTTTATTATTCGTCGCCGTAAATAGGAATATTCAAAATCAAATCAATATTCTTTTTTAAAAGTTTAAAAGAAAAAGGAGTAATAAGCCGTGACGCGTTCACTAAAAAAAAATCCTTTTGTAGCTAATCATTTATTGGAAAAAATAGAGAAGCTCAACATGAGAGAGGAAAAAGAGATAATAGTAACTTGGTCCCGGGCATCTACCATTATACCCACAATGATCGGCAATACAATTGCCATTCATAACGGAAAGGCACATTTACCTATTTATATAACAGATCGTATGGTGGGTCAAAAATTGGGAGAATTTGCACCTACTCTTACTTTCCGGGGACACGCGAGAAACGATACTAGATCTCTCCGTTAATCAAATAAAGTGAAATAGGTGCTCATCGTTCATTGGTGGGAGGTGAACCTTATGTCAAAGTGGAGAAAGTGGAAGAAGACCTTGAAAAAGCAGAAGATGAAGAGGTACTCGAGTACACAAGTACAAGTTTTAGCTCAACATATATGTATGTCTGCTCACAAAGCACGAAGAGTTATTGATCAGATTCGTGGGCATTCCTATGAGAAAACACTTATGTTACTGGAACTCATGCCTTATCGAGCATTTTTTCCCATTTTTAAAGTGGTTTATTCTGCGGCAGCAAATGCGAGTCACAATAAAGGTTTCAACGAAGCTGATTCAGTCATTAGTAAAGCCGAAGTCAATGGGGGTACTGTCGTGAAAAAGTTAAAACCCAGGGCTAAAGGACGCAGTTATCCGATAGAAAAACCCACCTGTCATATAATTATTGTATTGAAGGATAGATCTAAAAAGAAAACAGACCGGGATCTATTTTTAGAAACAAAAAATGTATGGAGAGATCCTATAATAGAAAGATATATAGAGAAGGAGAGAGAGAGAGAAAAAAAAGATGGGTCAAAAAATAAATCCACTTGGTTTCCGCCTTGGCGAAAACCAAAGTCATCGTTCCCTTTGGTTCGCACAACCCAAAAGTTATTACATAGGTCTCCAGGAAGATGAAAAAATACGGGATTGTATCAAGATATATGTACAAAAAAATATAAGAGTATCTTCAAGTTTCGAAGGAATTGGAATTGCACACATAGAGATTCAAAAAAAAATGGATCTGATCCAGGTCATAATCTATATTGGATTCCCAAATTTGTTAATAGAAGGCCAAACACGAGGAATCGAAGAATTACAAATCAATGTACAAAAGGGGCTTCATTTCGTGAATCGGAGACTTAACATTGCTATCGCAAGAGTTGCAAAACCTTATGGACAACCTAATATTCTTGCAGAATATATAGCTATACAATTAAAGAATAGAGTTTCGTTTCGAAAGGCAATGAAAAAAGCTATTGAATTAACTGAACAAGCAGACACAAAAGGAATTCAAGTGGAAATTGCAGGGCGTATCGACGGAAAAGAAATTGCACGTGTCGAATGGATCAGAGAAGGTAGGGTTCCCCTCCAAACCATTCGAGCTAAAATTGATCATTGTTCCTATCCAGTTCGAACTGCCTATGGGGTATTGGGCATCAAAATTTGGATATTTGTAGACGAGCAATAATGGGCCCTTCCTTTGCTTGCCATTCTATTCAGTGATAGAACAAAAACTACAAACTATTCTTTTTCACTTCAATAAAAAAAAAAAAAAAAAATGAAAAATGAGCAATTCTAATTCTATAGGGTTGAATAAAAATTTGATTGACCGTTTGGTAGAACTGCTATGCTTAGTGTGTGACTCGTTGGTTTTTTATTTAAAGTTGGGATTCAAAAAAAAAAGACCAGCCCCTAACTAATAACTATAAGAACTAGTAACCAACTCATTGCTTTGTATTATTGAGATCCAAGGGACCAGTCGCCATATGATGTATCGATCATATAGTTGTAGCAACTGAAATCTTTTTTTCCATAAAGGAAAAAATCCATTTATGGGTTTGAAAGGGAAAGGAAAATAGAGGGATGTGGGTAAATGGAAGGGCGAGAGAAAGAGAGAAGGAGAATCTCCATGATATATGATTCCAATATGTATGGTCTATCAATCATATCATAAAAGGCAGTGTGATAAAGCATCAATACTGATTCGTCCATAATTAGATGAATACGGTTCATAAGAAAAATACAAATAACAAATAATAAGGAGCCTTGAGTCAATAGAGACTAAGGAGATTGGCTCGGGAACGAATTTAATTAGGAGCTCCATTGCATAGTTCAGGCCTAGCCATTAATGGAAAAGCTATGGGAACGACGGAACCTGTGACTGCAGAAGATTCTATTGAAAACGAATCCTAATGATTCATTGGGTGGGATGGCGGAATCAACCAGGAATCAGTTGATTTATTCTGATAGGTCATGGGTTCACCCTACGAATGAAGCAAATATAGAAAAGAGTCAATATTCGCCCGCGAAACCATTATTGGATTGCAGTATTTTGACGGATTCGGTAAAGGTCAAGGATTCATTTTCAAAAGAAAGGCATTATCCCATATAAATAGAAATATCCGTCTAGCCATATATACAAGATATACGGATTCCTGTGTTACAGATTAAATATCAATAAATCCCATGATTCAGTGTATTATTCATTACATTAAATAAATATAAATTTGTAATATTATTGAATCGTTTCATTCGCGAGGAGCTGGATGAGAAGAAATTCTCATGTCCGGTTCTGCAGTAGAGATGGGATTGAGAAACAACCATCAACTATAACCCCAAAAGAACCAGATTCCGTAAACAACATAGAGGAAGAATGAAGGGAATATCTTATCGAGGCAATCATATTTGTTTCGGTAGATACGCTCTTCAGGCACGTGAACCCGCTTGGATCACATCTAGACAAATAGAAGCAGGACGACGGGCAATGACACGATATGCGCGCCGTGGTGGAAAAATATGGGTACGTATATTTCCCGACAAACCCGTTACAGTAAGACCTACCGAAACACGTATGGGTTCGGGGAAAGGGTCTCCCGAATATTGGGTATCTGTCGTTAAACCCGGTCGAATACTTTATGAAATGGGCGGAGTATCGGAAACTGTAGCCAGAGCAGCTATTTCAATAGCTGCGTGCAAAATGCCTATACGAACTCAATTCATTATCGCGTGATAGGTATGTGAAGGGTCTTTGTGATGAAAAATACAATCGCAGATTTTTTGATTTCTGGGCAGACAATATTTCTCTCTTTTTCCTTTGCCTTTTGCATTGAAAGAGCAGATTCAAAAAAAAAAAAAAAATGATTCAACCTCAGACCCATTTGAATGTAGCAGACAACAGCGGGGCTCGAGAATTGATGTGTATTCGAATCATAGGAGCTAGCAATCAACGGTATGCTCATATTGGTGACGTTATTATTGCTGTAATCAAAGAAGCAGTGCCAAATATGCCTCTCGAAAGATCAGAAGTGATCAGAGCTGTAATTGTACGTACATGTACAGAACTCAAACGTGACAACGGTATGATAATACAATATGATGACAATGCAGCGGTTGTCATTGATCAAGAAGGAAATCCAAAAGGAACTCGAGTTTTTGGAGCGATCGCTCGGGAATTGAGACAGTTGAATTTCACTAAAATAGTCTCATTAGCTCCTGAAGTCTTATAAATACTAGTAGATGAGACCATGATAGAGTATAGTAAGGTCTCTGAAATAGATCACGTTAGTAGATTGTGTTTCACGCATATACCTTTAATAATTCATAAATAAATAAGAAAAAATGAAAAAAAAAAAAGGAACATGTTGATTATATCAAAACTGGGAGGCACCCATAATTCTAGTCCGTCATGGGTAGGGACACTCTTGCCGATATAATAACTTCTATAAAAAATGCTAACCTGAATAAAAAAGGAACGGTTCGAATAGCATCTACTAATATCACCGAAAACATTGTTAAAATACTTCTACAAGAAGGGTTTATTGAAAATGTTAGGAAACATCGGGAAAACAACAAATATTTCTTGGTTTCAACCCTGCGACATAGAAGGAATAGGAAAGGAACATATAGAAATTTTTTAAAGTGTATCAGTCGACCCGGTCTACGAATCTATTCCAACCATCAACAAATTCCTAGGATTTTAGGTGGAATCGGGATCGTAATTCTTTCTACTTCTCGAGGTATAATGACAGATCGAGAAGCTCGACTAGCAGGAATTGGGGGAGAAATTTTGTATTATATCTGGTGATCCTTCTGGTATCCGAATTTGATCCGTAACTTGCTATTTTTCCAAAATAGAGGAAAGACGAATTGTCTACTATTTCTCCTTCTCCATTAGTTGATTACTCCTTCTCCATTAGTTGATACTTCAAGGGGGTTGCCTGGAATGAAAGAACAAAAATTGATTCACGAAGGTTTAATTACTGAATCACTTCCCAATGGTATGTTCCGAGTTCGTTTAGATAATGAAGATCTGGTTCTAGGTTATGTTTCGGGGAGGATCCGACGGAGTTTTATACGGATACTACCAGGAGATAGAGTCAAAATCGAAGTAAGTCGTTATGATTCAACTAGGGGACGTATAATTTATAGACTTCGCAACAAAGATTCGAATGATTAGGTGACTTTTTATTTGAATTTAAGCATTCCTTTCATGGGGATACAATTCCAGGTTCCAAATTTCAAGAGACTTATTTTCTTCCAAGGAGTATATTCGGAATTAAGGAATGACAAATATGAAAATAAGGGCCTCCATTCGTAAAATTTGTGAAAAATGTCGACGGATCCGTAGGCGGGGACGAATTATAGTAATTTGTTCCAATCCGAGACATAAACAGAAACAGGGGTAATCTTTCTAAAAAGGGACTTTCTAAACGGCCCGATGTACAAATAAAGGATCTGTTTTGACATGAAATGGATATATCCGTATATCTCTGACTCATATTTATGAGATGCTAAAATATGACAAAACCTATACCAAGAGTTGGTTCACATAGGAATGGGCGTATTGGTTCACGTAAGAATGGACATAGAATACAAAAAGGAGTTATTCATGTTCAAGCGAGTTTCAACAATACCATTGTGACTGTTACAGATGTAATAGGTCGGGTGGTTTCTTGGTCCTCTGCCGGTACTTGTGGATTTAAAGGCACAAGAAGAGGGACGCCGTTTGCTGCTCAAACCGCAGCAGGAAATGCTATTCGTACAGCAGTGGATCAGGGTATGCAACGAGCAGAAGTCATGATAAAAGGCCCTGGTCTCGGAAGAGATGCAGCATTACGAGCCATTCGTAGAAGCGGTATACTATTAAGTTTCGTACGTGACGTAACCCCTATGCCACATAATGGATGTAGGCCTCCTAAAAAAAGACGTGTGTAGAAATAAGAATTGAATGGATTGCAAGAGAAATAAATGATTCAATGATCTGATCAAACAATAAATAATATTAGTATGGTTCGAGAAGAAGTAGCAGTATCCACTCGGACATTAAAGTGGAAGTGTGTTGAATCGAGAACAGACAGTAAACGTCTTTATTATGGCCGTTTCGTCCTGTCCCCGCTTATGAAAGGTCAAGCAGATACGATAGGTATTGCGATGCGAAAGGCTTTACTTGGAGAAATAGAGGGAACATGTATCACACGTGCAAAATCTGAGAAGGTACCACATGAATATTCTACGACAGTTGGTATCGAAGAATCAGTACATGAAATTTTAATGAATTTGAAAGAAATTGTATTGAGAAGTCATCTGTATGGAACTCGTGACGCATCCATTTGCGTCAGGGGTCCTAAATACGTAACTGCTCAAGATATCATCCCACCGCCTTCTGTGGAAATAGTCGATACTACACAGCATATAGCTAGCCTGACGGAGCCAATTAATTTGTGTATTGAATTAATAATCGAGAGGGATCGAGGATATCGTATGAAATCCCCCAATAACTATCAAGATGGAAGTTATCCTATAGATGCTGTATCCATGCCTGTTCGAAATGCAAATCATAGTATTCATTCTTATGGGGGTGGGAATGAGAAACAAGAGATACTTTTTCTTGAAATATGGACGAATGGAAGTTTAACTCCTAAAGAAGCACTTCACGAAGCTTCTCGTAATTTGATTGACTTATTTATTCCTTTTCTAC